CCATAGATCCTTTACTCATACTCATTCAATTGGAAGATTTGATCCAATTGAAATAAAAAAAATTATGCTTCGCGATTCTATAATCCCATTTTGTATTCAATTTCGAATTGACCCTTGGATATAAATCGTGAGAATGTATAGTCTTCCTCAAATATGCTATTGAGGGAAAAAGGATTAAACCTTTTCAATTTAAGAAATAAAGTTTTTTTGATCTTGATCGGAATATGAAAAAACCGAAAGATCCCTTAACTATTTAAGTTATTAATCAAACGAATCGCACTTTTACCACTAAACTATACCCGCTACATATCTCCATTATTATATATGAATGAACCTTTTGTCGAACAAAGGAATTAGATACAATTAAGATAGCATCAGACTCATGAAAATTCTAGTGTTGGCACTTCGTCCCGCTGGAGGTACTTGAAAAAAATAGGCGAAGAATATAAAGCAGCTTATTTAAATAAAACTTGACTTGATCATACTTGATCCTAATTCATAATATAATGAAATATTTCATTTATATATATATATACAATATATAATCAAATTAAATATATATATATAATTAATTAAATATTTAAATATAATTATATATAATTTTAATTTATAATTAATATAATAAAATGAAATAAAATGAAAAGTCATCTTTTTCATTTGCTGGAAGTCATTACTGACATTCCGAATCTAGGGATTTATTAAAGATGGACCATAAAAATGATGAATTCCGCATTTCGTTTTTCGTTTTCAACTTCCCCTTCAACTGCCAGATCCTATGAATTTGATTTGAATTGGGATCAATCGGATCAATTGGATTTCAAATGTTCAAATCAAATAAAGCTTGTCCCTTGAACAAGTAAATGAGTTATGTTATATATGTTATAACATATGTGTGTTTCATTTTTGATATTGTTTAATATTATTTGATATTGTTTAATATTAATTGTTATATGTATGTGTTCTTTTCCGGTTAGTAATTAAGTAAATTGAGAAAAAAATACTTATATTTATATACTTAATAAGAATGATAAGAATGTGAAAAATATTCTTTCATATTCTTATTCTATAGTATTAATAGTATTCTTATTATTAGTATAGTATTAATAATACTAACCACTAAGAAATGGCACTTCTATCATAGGACTGGGGATAGACATTTTCTTTGTTGCTTCAATAACAACCAAGAATTTTTGATTTGATATCAAATCATACATAATTAAATTGTTTGATCTATGAAATGATTTATCAGAACAAAAAAAGAAATAATGTAATGACCCGGCCAGTACTTAACCAGGCCGGGGGAATGAACCTTTCTTACAAAATTAAAGAAATGAAGTAAGGGATTCTGTCTATATCTATTCTATCGGGGATAAGATCTCTGTTTCGAATCATTATCTAAATTGAATTACTGATCAAATTCGTAGATATCTTATCCATTTTAATATATAATTTCAAATTTGTTTTGAATATATTATTCAAATATATTATTTCTATTATTTTTATATTATTATCGTTACTTTATCCTATCTTATAATAAATTATTACTAATAAATAATTAAAAAAAGAAAACGAAGTTTTTTTTTGTTTCAATCTTTTTACTTCACATCACATAAAAAAAAATTCAATTTTGAATTGGGAGAGATGGCTGAGTGGACTAAAGCGGCAGATTGCTAATCCGTTGTACGAGTTATTTGTACCGAGGGTTCGAATCCCTCTCTCTCCGTTCCCTCTGATCACTTCAGACTTTCAAATTTGAAAAAATGGGATCCTTTTTTTTTCATCATAGGTAAATGTTAAATGTATGGAATAAAAAAAAAATAAAGAAAACTCAACATTTTTTATTCCTCACGTCCAGGATTACGGCCCGGATCGTTAGATAAGAATCCGAAGATGAAGAGAGAAACAAAAAATATCACTACTGTGTAAACGAAGAGTTTGAGAGTAAGCATTACACAATCTCCAAGATTATTTTTTTGGGAAAAAGGAAATAGATTGCCTATTTTTTATCACATACGTTATTTTGGCATAACACCCCAAAAATGAAGTCTTTTCTTGAATCTTGAAAAAAAAGTAATTTTCAACAAATTTCTTTCTACTTTGTAATAAGGTAATAAGAAAAGAAAGGTTAAGAAAAGAAAGGTTCTGATTCCTTCATTACCAAAACTGTTTGGCCATATCCGTTATTGGGTATTGTGGGTTCTTAGAAAGTCCTTGTTTACTGGAATGTCAGAACGAGGAAATAAGTTGATCCAAATTTATCACCGCGGTCATTCAATTCAATATACAAGAATTTCTATTTTTGAATCGAGGGTTCATAATGTAAAACTTATCTGATCTTATCAATTTTTATTTTATAATTTCTTTTTTCGAATAAATCATGAATTTTGCAGAGTATTCAAAATTTTATCGAAAACTTACAGCAGCTTGCCAAACAAAAGCTAATAGAAAAAATAGTAGAGGTATGACAGGCATAAAATCTACGATTGGATTGAAAAAGGCATAAGCCTCCGGCAATTTAGCGAAGAAAAAACTACTCGAATAAAGGGTGGAATTAAGACAGATACAGATTAAACTAAAGATATTAAGCATAACAAACATTTCATTCTTGTAGATTAGAAAATTGGATTTTGGTTGAGTTCTTTTTATGAAGGAAAAATAAAAAGGCGGGTCAAAAAATCCTTCTTTTTCTTCGAACTCTCCCAAATCAAAAATCTTTCCTTTCATTCTCAAATGAGAATACAAGGAATTATAGTTTCGTACAATATCTTAATTGAATTTTATGTAATGATCAATAATTTGATCAATAATTTTTTGTGATTCTATATTTACATGTGTTGAATCCTATAGCAACAATGTATTTCATATGTATTTGGGCTGGGATTGACGAATGACCAATACCAATATTAGTCTTTATTAGTGTCGAATATAAATCTAAATGGGGCGTGGCCAAGTGGTAAGGCAACGGGTTTTGGTCCCGCTATTCGGAGGTTCGAATCCTTCCGTCCCAGATCGTCTCCATCAGAAACGAAAGATTTTTCTCTTTAACAATTTTCTGTTTAATCTTGCTTGGATATTGGATATATATAATGTGTGACCCAACCCCTTCTTTGTTCTGAATTCAATGTACGGGTAGAAATAAAAATATTTCTTTGAATTTTTAATTTAAAAAAGAATTGGAGGTGGATCATTCCCATTCAGAGTATGCTCATACTCATATTCATATTGAAGTTAGTTACTTAGGGAAACCTTGTGTTCCATACCCGTGAAATGGGAATTCGCACATGGTGCATTCTTAATTGAAATAGAAAAAAAAGGTCTTTTTCTATTCCATTCCCCAAGGAAAGCCTAAAGAAAATAAATGGTGTATCCCAATTCCACACTTTATGTGGAGACTAAAGATTACGTAGTTTTTTGTATTAATTGCATTTCATCGTTCGTCTAAAAACTTCTAAGGAAAAAATAGGAAAAATAAATTGATCTGGATCCCATTTTCTTTTTTTGTATTTTAGCTTATTCAATTGAATAATTGGAAATTAATATAATGTAATGATTGGATGGATGAAAATTTATATATTCCATTTTTATGGAATTGGAGGAAAGATTCCTTAATCTGAAGTAAAACAAAATCGGTCTGTATGCTGTATAATAGATATTATGTATTATTATTTGTATTGTTCTATTTCAGTAACAGCAGCCCCTTCTCTTGGTTAAGTCAAAAGGATCTGTGATCCTTTAAATATCCATGATTACTCCCAGTAATAATTGTTCGTTGTATATGATGGATATGAAAAGATTAGATTCCTCTTATTCTTGATTCTGATTTTCTCTTTCAGATGAAAGAAAGAATAACGACTTTTATCTGACACTCTTCTATTCCATACTCACGAAAACAAAAAACGATTTGAATCTTCATTTTGTGAACCCTTGGTACTTGAATAAGTGTGAAAAATCTATATTATAGAGAGACTTCCGACCTTTTCGAGTCATCGGAATAGCTTATATTTGGTTACTAACTGATTTTGTTCCGGAATTGAAAATCAATTCTATTATTCTATTAAGTAAAGGCCTTTACTTTTTCATTACTTTTTCATTTATGTATTCGAAAAAAAAAGGGATGATCCTTTTTATGATTCATCATCCCGAACAATCTGTTGAAGATGTAAATAAGACTTAAGTAAACGCGTTTATTCGTCTTTTTTAGAAATCTGTTTCATTTGAGCCAATGACTATTCATGATTCCATATTGAATCAATTCCATACCGGTTCGAAATTTAATCAGAGGAATGTTATGGTAAAACTTCGTTTGAAACGATGTGGTAGAAAGCAACGTGCGACTTGAAGGACATGATTCGTTGTGGATTCTTACATCCACCATTTTCTATAGGAATGAAGATGCTCTTGAATCGACATAGTTTGTTCTGTTCTTGCTAGGAACCTAATTTGTGTTGGGTTGGTAAATAGGAATAGTACATAATGGAGCTCGAACAAAAAGTATTGATTCATTTATCGGGGGGAAGAATCTAGGGTTAGTAACAATTAATAAGTTAGACCAACTTTGTAAATATATCCTCAATATCGAAATCGAAGGGTTAAAATTCGAACAAGTTTGAAATAAAATAAAAAAGTAAAATTTGTCGAAATTGGTAAAACTTTTTCGATTAAAATGAAAAGTGTATTAGAATAAATCTTTCGTATTATTCATAGAAAGAAATAACAAAAAACAAAAGGTATGTTGCTGCCATTTTGAAAAGGAATAAGGATCACCGAAGTAATGTCTAAACCTAATGATTTTACAAAGTAAAGAGAAAGGATTCCGGAACAAGGAAACACTATTTTCAATTGTCTCAATAATTTTATTTCATTTTATTATAATGAAGAAGAAAAATAGATTCGAGACGAGACAAACAAAAGAGGTTAGAGACGACTCAAGAAATGTCTAAAGAGTTACCTTCGCACTTTTTCAGAATTGCCCAACTTGAGTTATGAGTACGAATGATATTTCTTTTTTTCTGTATCTGTAAGTAAGAACAAAAAACGACTCAAATTATAGTCGACTTCATTATTTTATGGATCTATTTGCCATTATATACAGAATATACAGAAATATTAGAATCATTTTTTCTCGAGCCGTATGAGGAGAAAGCCTCCTATACGTTTCTAGGGGGGGTATTATTTATCTACATCTATCCCAATGAGCGATCTATCGAATCGTTGCAATTGATGTTCGATCCCGAAGAGAAGGAAGAGATCTTCAAAAAGTGGGTTTTTACGATCCGATACAGAATCAAACTTATTTAAATGTTCCTGCCATTCGTTATTTCCTTGAAAAAGGTGCTCAACCTACAGGAACTGTTCATGATATTTTAAGGAAGGCAGAATTATTTAAAGTTAAAGAAAGACCCTCATAAAGAAAAAAAAACAAAATTTCTTTTAATAAATAAAAAAGAAAAGGTAACTAGTATCTATTTTGGGCAATTAGTTACTCAAAATTTGCTCTTTTCTTGTTGTATTCATACTTTTTCTCTACCTTTTCCTTATTTTTTTTTCATCTAAATTTCTTATTTATGTTGTGCCAATCCAACACGAATTCTTATTTGATTTACTTAATACTTAAATACAATACTTAATTAATTATTAATTTAATTGAATTTGTTTTCCATTCATATTGACAATGTTGTATCGAACAAATATAATTCGATCGTAGATAAGCGGATCTGTTTATTCCGACCCCTAATTTGGTTTTCCTTTACTTCAGTCAAATGATGGGTTTGCCGAATTTACTCTTATACATATACAAGATGTATTTTCTTAACGAAAATCCAAAATTTTGAGAAAATGGGCGGTCTGTAAATTTGGATATTTCTATTTGGAATCTGTTGTTTTTTATTTTTTAATCCGATCCATTCATTTTGCTATTTTGGTGTTTAGAATTGATCATAAAATCTTTCCTCTATTTCTTGTTAGTTCAATGTTTTGACGTAGTTGTACAGTGCAATTCAATTGATTTTTTTATTTCGATCGTATCTACAAATCATATTTATCTGGGTTGCTAACTCAACGGTAGAGTACTCGGCTTTTAAGTGCGACTATGATCTTTTACACATTTGGATGAAGCAACGAATTCGTCCAGACTATTGGTAGAGTCTATAAAACCGCGACTGATCCTGAAAGGTAATGGATGGAAAAAACAGCATGTCGTAATAATAAGAAGAAAATGGAATTTCTTAATTTCTTATTAGATTCCTATTTTTTTTTAGTAGAATTTTGAGTCAATCCTTACCAGATCATTCCAAAATTTGGTTTTTATTTTAGGAGGAAGACAAAAAAAATGCACATTTACAGTTGGGTTTAGTGAATAAATGGATAGAGCCCTACGGCTCCAATTCTGGTAAAAAAAAGCAACGAGCTTCTATTCTTTATTTGAATAATTACCCGATCTAATTAGACGTTAAAAAAAATTAGTGCCTGATGCGGGAAAAGGTTCTCCTGTGAGTGGTCCTTTGATTCTTTTTTTTTTTTATTTTTTCAAAAATCCTAACTATTCTCTATTATAGATTGGAAACGAATGTGTAGAAGAAACAGTATACTGACAAAAAGAATTTGTTCCAAAGTCAAAAGAGCGATCGGGTTGCAAAAATAAAAGATTTTTGAACCTCTAATAATTATAACGAGGATAAACCCATTAGATAGAAGGGGAGAGGAAAAAGATCTGTTGATTGGACTTTCTGTTTCCGGGGTATATATATTTTTTTGTACATAATACATACCTTGTTCTGACCATATTGCACTATGTATAATTTGATAACCCAAGAAATGCCTACTGTTTTTGTTTCAAGTAGAAAAAATGTAAATCAATGGAAGAATTACAAGGATATTTAGAAAAGGATAGATCTCGGCAACAACACTTCCTATATCCGCTACTCTTTCAGGAATATATTTATGCACTTGCTCATAATCATGGGTTAAATGGTTCGGTTTTTTACGAACCTGTGGAAGTTTTTGGTTATGACAATAAATCTAGTTTAGTACTTGTAAAACGTTTAATTACTCGAATCTATCAACAGAATTTTTTGATTTCTTTGGTTAATGATTCTAATCAAAATCGATTCGTTGGATACAACCACAATAATTTTTTTTTTTCTCATTTTCATTCTCAAATGATATCAGAAAGTTTTGCAATTATTGTAGAAATTCCATTCTCGTTGCGATTAGTATCTTATTTCGAAGAAAAAGAAATACCAAAATATCATAATTTACGATCAATTCATTCCATTTTTCCCTTTTTAGAGGACAAATTATCACATTTAAATTATGTCTCAGATATACTAATACCTCATCCCATACATATGGAAATCTTGGTTCAAATTCTTCAATGCTGGATTCAAGATGTTCCTTTTTTACATTTATTGCGGTTCTTTCTTCACGAATATCATAATTTGAATAGTCTTCTCATTACTCAGAATAAATCTATTTTCGTTTTTTCAAAAGAAAATAAAAGAT